AAGGCTGCTTAGCTGCTTTTATAGGACTGGGAATTCCGATCCCCATTCTATAGGTCTTCGCTCCTTGGATTGGACTGGTCTCACTATTTCTCTCCTCTCCCTCTGGTCGAGCTGAATTACATCCACCCTTGCTTTTTATCAAGGATTTGGTTAGTAATGAACTAGAGAGCTTAGGGATGCTTTGCTCTGCTAGAATTAGTAGACCGGATAGGGAAGTACTACTACTAAAAAAGAGACTTGTAGCTAAAGAGATCTTATCCTCCTTTCCTTAACTTGCAAGAAAGACCTACTGAAAGTCTTGTTAAGCTTTGCTAACCATGATGAGATTAGTTCTTCTTTCATGATGCGGATTATCAATATAATGGAATTGATAAAATCTTCCTTCCTCTTTTCTTTAGTTCATTTTCTTATTTCTGTACACCGAGAAGTCTAGTCCTTCTTCCTTGAGAAGAGCTCACTCAAAAGTGTAGAGGAAGTGCTCCCATTACTGATCAGAAGGGAAAACCCTTAACAATAACAATGCATTTGCCAGGGATCCCAACAGAGGAGGCGCAACACACAGGCAACAGAGGCGGGGACAGAATGCGGGCGTAGGCAACAAAGGTGGGGAAGTTGGTTGCGCGTGGGAGGAGCTTCTTCCTTTCTTCTATTTAATAGGTACCACCAGATGCTCTATTAAGAGGAGTACTTAAGCTACCTTATGAATAGGTATCACTAGTAGCTCTTCTTTAAAAGAAACCCATTTTTTCTAGTCAAGCCTTTCTTCTCTTATGAGAAAAGGAAATCCATCTGCCTACGACTTTTAAGCAACGAAGCGAGATGAGGGCATCGAGCGAGTGGTAGAGCAGCTATTCCCTTCCCGTGTTCTTGTATGCTTGCACTATAATAGAACTAGGGTTTGTATTCGATATGCTTTAATAGAACAGTTAGAGCTAGGGTGAGATAAGTAGAGTACAGATTGACTAGTAGGTTTACAAGTGTGCTTACATACGAGATTTATTGTTTGAAGCTTAGAGCGTTCTTAGGGTTTGCAATCTTGATAGGCTTTGTCTTTGTTAACGGATATGCTGCTGGTACTACCTATTTGTACTATAGGTATAGCTCTTGCTCCCTAGAGCGATGAATCAGTGCCTTCCATAATAAGGATAAGGGGCCCATAAGCCGATTAATGGGAACAGACCTGGTAACTTCCTTACACCTTATTGACGAGACTCGTGCAAACACAAATTAGTCATTGGATGCTAGCTAGATTGATTGGTAGATTAGAGGTCTTCCGTCTAGCCTCTTGCTCCTTATCTCAGACAGAGCACAACGGGTAAGGAAAGTGCTGTTAGGCCGGAGTGTCTTTTTCTTCAGGGGTCGAGCAGCATTTGGTGATTTCATTATCCGAGAGTGGGACGAAGTCTTTCTTTTCCTTTTTCATTCTTAAAAAAAAGTATCCGCATTCAGTCTCTCAACTGAGATCTACGACATTTCCTCTAACCTTTGGTAATGTAAGCTAATCCAATAATGGAACTACGGAATCTGTAGCATGTTTACCCCCCTTTAGATAATGCATCCGATGGAAGAAGGCTAGCTTTCGTTAGGGAATTTCTCATCACAGAAGGAACGAAGTAGCTTGATCGAAGATAAGAGAGAGAGGATAAACCCATACGGGATGATATGATAGTACTTTATAGCACAGTTTACCTGTCATTGATAGGGGCCTGGTATTATGGTTGAGCAAGTAAACAACTACCTTGATTTCAAAGCGCAACCGCTGTTCAAAGAATATTAATGCGGCGGGAGTATAACAACGGCATTAATAATTAGAATTCGGAAACCTTTGTCAGTCAAGTCCCTCTCTCGAAAAAAGCTTAGCCATCGTAGAGCGGTCGACCTAAACGAGAGACGATACGGACGAGTCATAAGCGCGGTCGGGGGTCCCATCCCTTTTGCAGGGAATGGTTTTTTCCTGTTCGCACCGACTCATTGAAACAGCAAAACTTTTCTGTAGGATATATGTGGTTGCACCGGAACTACTCTACTTTTTGGAGGGGCTCATCAAGCGCTTTCTCCAACTTGCTCGCGGGTTGGCCCAATTTATTCTTATCTATATTCCTCAACTGGTACTTGATCGTCATTATGTGAGAATCCCCTTTCTTTTGAAACGGAGTCTAACTCTCCCTCGAGTTCACTTCCATTAAAGATACCGAACCAAGTCTCTACTAAAGTGAAATCCGCCCCTTTTCATTCATAAGGATGAGCAGAGCGAAGTCGTGTTGTCAATGGCGCTATAAAAGCAGGATGGGTTGGGCTGTTCATATAGATTATAGGGAATGGACGGCTTCTCATGCATACAGTTTATTTCCCGCCGCACTAATATCCGGTATCACGGGCGGTATCCACCGATACGTCCGGCTCATCTACAGCTCTCTCCTCCGAGTCGGTGCTGCTTCCCCTTCGTCGAATTGCTCTTATTCCCATCGATATGCCCGGCACGCAGAAATGCATTAGAGGGGCTTGTAGCCGATGTACTCTCTTCGCTCGATAAAGACCGGGACCGGCGATAGTCGTGAACTCCATCTGCTGGGCATGGCACGTATGATTGGTCCGGCATTCCACACCCCCGATCGTGCCTTCAATCCCTGTTTGGCATTGGGATGGGAGATGAGAATAGATGGTTTCGGATCCGACGATTGGCGCTTTTCATTTCATTACCTCCGCTCTCGCTCGCTTAGGCTGTCTTTCTCATAGGCTAAACTCACTTACAGCAGCAAGTCTCCGTGAGCGACAGCAGCTCGTAGCGGAACGATCACCTTGCCAGTCTAGTCTAGTAGGTCTGTCAGCTAGTCTTTCATTTCTCGCTCACTAGTCAAGCCAGTCTGTCTGTTGTTCCCGTATGTTCTCCTCGCTCCAAGCTACCAGTCCAGCTAGAAAGCCAAGCCAACCAGAAAAGCCAAGAAAGAGCAAGTGTCGTGTGCATGTCGAGTGAGCCTTACTTAGCACCAAGTCGGATAAATAGGTTTTAAGGAACCAAGTAAGCAAGTCGAAGCTCAAGGACGAAAGAGTTCTTGAGTAAGCAAGCTTTATCCTCTTTGGCCCCCTTTCAAGCACCAAGGCACCAACCAAAGCGAAGCGTAGCGACCAAATCGAAGAAGAGAAGGAGAAGGGAGCTTAGAGAGACTGGAGATCGTAGTCTCAATCCTAACCTCATATAAGGTCTTTTCATGGTATGCCCTCCTGGCTCGTATGATTTTGTTGCCTTCCACACGTGCACTGAAACCAGAGTCTGCTACTCGCCTTAGGCAAAACCCGGAGTCTCTTGCTTGAACCTCATTCTCCTATCTTAAATAAGGCCTTTCAGGTGACATATAGTGGTGGGGTCTTTTTCTGTCTCTCAACAAGGAAGGAAGGCTTAGACTAAAGAAAAGAGGTCAACCGAGAGGGGGCTATCTTAAGGGGGAAGAAAGAAGATCGTCCAAGGGGACTCAAAATGAGGGATAGGAAAGGGAGTCGGCGCCCTATTTGAGTAAAGTGGTCTATCATAAACGAGTTCTAAGCGGTTAGAAAGAGGAAGATAAGACGCTATGGTTCTTCTTGCCCTTCCCTCACGGTACTACTTCGCTATTGGTCAACCAGCAGTCTTTAGCCTTGCAAGGTGGTCCGACTCACTCCTTCTTTTTTGTGATTGCCTTTAGGACCGAGCCTTCCTTCCTTAGATAAGAAAGAGCGCTTCTCTATTTCCCTTTTAGTCAAGGTCTAATCTCTTCTCCTTATTCTTATCTTTCTCCTTCAAAAGCGGATTCTTAAGATTTTGAACTCCTAGTACGCCCGCCATAGCATCTTTCCAAGATCTTGGAAAGAACAATTGCACTGTCGAAGTGTCCTTCGCAGGCTTTAACATCCGAAGCCAGAGTCGTTGCTGAGCTAGAAGCCACATCCATATTCACGTCCGAGCCCTATAAAGTAAGGGGCCCGATTCCAGATCCGAAGCAGCCACCGAAGAAGGAGCAGCTTATGACTTTGAAGCAGTAGGATATGCCTTTTCTTTCCATTATGTACTTCGGGAGCTAGGAGTGGGGAGGAATCCCAGTAGTGGAACCTAATCAATTGACATCGGAGATGGAACAGAACCCGACTCTTATCAGATTCTCCTTTCCCTTATATTATAGTTCAAACTCGCTTAAGAGCTCTTAATCAAATATGCTAAGTAGGTTGATGGACAGAGACAGAGGTCGACTTTAATCATATGCCTGCTCGTTGCGGAACTCTTTCTGGATTTCGATCTGGAAGAGGACGACCACTAGGATTGATACTCTGAAGAAAGGGATGGTTGGGAGGGAGTCGGATTTGTAGGATGAAAGGCCTACGCGTCTTGGGATATTCGTGCGGATCCAATGTTGTTAGACGTGTCTCCAAGAGGGACACCGGAGATATGTATGATATCAATTCTTGTACTTTCCTATCGTCCGGTCTGCCACTTATGGGTCGTTCATTCAAGGGGTCAGCTGGAAACAAATTTAGCTTGGCCAGCAATCAAACTAAAGCGCTAACGAACAAGCAACGGCGCGAAAGCCGTTGCGCGTTAGCAACGCGCATCCGTTTTCTTGCTGCAACGGCTTTCTAAAGCTCAATCCCTTGCTTGTTTGGATGGCAAACAAAATCGAATTCACTAATTGCAATCTGCCTGCATAAGACAAAGCTCTGCTAGCCCAGCTCCTTGCCTGTAGTCTTAGAGCACGATGTATTGAATTAGAACCTTCTCAGAGGAGGTCTACTCCATCTTACAGCCATATATCGAAGAGTTTTCGGCTTGATGAGAAGGAAAAGTCTCACTTTGCATATATGTGGAGGACCCTGACGAATGATTGATAGGAACGGATTGCCTGGGCTTCCCTTACATCAAGTGCGGGGAGTCGGAAATGGAACCAATCAAAAGAAGACTTGCTGACTCTGGAGACCTGCTTGCCCTTCTCCCCTCTCGGCAAACCACTCCGGAATGAATGCCTTTGATGCGACTAGCCGGGCTGAATGAAGAAGAGTCAGTCTGATGACGGAGAGGGGAAAGCAAACTCCTGGTAGTCCTTTCCTTATGGTTGCCGCTAGTATTCATTCGCAAAGGCATACGCTATACTTAAGAGACTGGCCGAGGGTGGATGTAATTCAGCTCGACGGAGAGGAGCTACTTCCTCCTTGACACTCAAAGTCTGCCCCCTCTTCATCTTCCGAGTCATGCCCGGAATGATTTACCCTTGAGATCTATCCAAAGCAAAAGAGTTCAGCTGTCTAAGATTACTAATAGAAGCTCAATCGAACAGACCTTGCCTAATAGACTGGAATGGGGTTAGCCAAAACAGGCGAAAGAGATCAACGAGCTGTAGATATTAGACAAGAAATGTGCTTTGCAGGCATACTCTATCATCTACCACCCAGCCTGTTCAGTTTCAGCCAAGCATCGAATTTTTGATAGAGTTTGATCCTTCTCTTTCTAGATGTCCCACTAAGGCCAATCCACAGCTGCTGAGGAGATTGGACTTGACTTACTTTCTACTTCCTCTGAGATTTTATGATATGGATTTGACCGTGATAAGGAAATTACCAAGAGATGAAGAGTAACCAACCCCAACCGAAAGAGGAAACGAGTGAAACCGCTTTCCCGAGGGGACAAGAGAACATCGTCTGAGCCCTTAGATATGTTATTTGATGATAGAGATTTGGAACGAACCGAACCAACAACCCTATGTATATGTAGAAAAGAGAGCTCCGTGACTTCCGGGCTTAGCTCTTTTCCGGTGCAGATGAATAAACCGGTATTTTCTCTTTCAGTTGATGCTCCGGGGAAAGAAGTTTAATTTGCTTTGGTAGTCTCGTACGTATTATAAAGAAGAAGATTCCCGGCTCTCGGCTCTTTCTTTCCAGCCCATCTCTGCTTGCTTCCTTCTGTTTTCCGGGATTGATATGGTCACTCGAAGCTTCCGAACTCACCTTTTTATCTGGCTCGAGATCCAAGCAAAGTGAACACTTCGCTCGGTGACGTAAAGAGACGTTAGTAATTCCGCGAAAGAAAGGACTATCATCCCTCTCCCCTGAGTCGGATTTTGACACTGATTGATCTCGGAAGCTTGGTTCTGATCTTCGTACTAGCTCCGATAGTCCGTCCTACACTACTCGACTGGAAGCCAACTAAGATAGAATATAGCAAAGAAAGCTCTAGCTCTCGCTTCGCGCATGATAGCGGCATTATTGGGGAAGGTGCGCTAGCGAGCGACTTCCTTTCATTCTCTGACCGATCAAGATAGCTTGCAATTCATTGATCTGGGGGACGAGATATTGTATTTAACTCAAAACAACTCTGAGATTTTGTATAATTGTGATGTTCCTACAAACATGCGGCCTTCCTTTGAGACTGACTTCATCTTCCCACCACGCAGGCGAAATCTCTGATAGGTGCTGGTGCCCTAGGTAGCTGAGTCTGGGTTGGAGGTCTAGTCAGTCTGGAGACCTACGAGTACGACTAGCTGCTCTGACACCGGGATTTCCGCTGCATCAAAGAAGGAGCGATCCAAGTAAGTGGCTCTGTAAGACCTCGAGATAGAGGGCAGGAGCGATCCATAATCCTCAACAAAGAGGAAGGGTTAAGGCTTAGATTAGAGTGAACCCCGCTCCAACACTAGTTTAGTACCTGAACGAGGTCTCTGAATCATTGTCCTACTGCCTCTACCCCTATTATGGTGAGTAGCTGGTCGGGCTAGGCTGGCTTATTCCTTGTGTTTAGAAACTGTATTGTATTCCGGAGTTGACTGCCCTACTGACCATGCACTGCCCTGCTTTCTTTGCTTATTCCAATACTGGGATTGCCCTATCCATTATCTTTATATTCTAAAAATCCTTTTTTTTTGATTCAGCAGCAGCTGCAGTCTTCGGCTTGGCATAGTCACAGATATCAGACAGGGCTAGATCTACGATAGGCCAAGTGTGTAGCGCAATTGCATTGCTAAACTGAATAACAAGGGAAGGCTTTCAAGCCTTCTTTGGGGTCCGTTCTAGTAGAGAAAGAGTTCTTGGAAGCTTGGCTAGCTGGCTTTTCCTGCACTGCAATAGTAGGAGTGTCCGGCTCTTGGTCGATAGGCTTATAAGGTCTTTGATCGAGAGTTAGCATAGGATCTCTCTCCATACTAAACAGGGGATTTTACCTTTCCTTGAACAAAAGAAGATCATTTCGTTCAATTGGAGACAGATGTGCTTTCATTATAGAAAGGCGTCCTCGGCTCAGAGACTTGGATTCCCTAAAAGGAAGGGCTTTGTAGGCAATTAACCTCAAGGGGGGCCTATACACAAAAGCCTTTCTAAGTAGATTCGCGCGCCTTGTAAGAGCAGTAGGGAAAGCTTAGCCTACACTTCTTCGTTAAGCGTCTTTCCCTCTTCCATGGATTGAGCTTTACGGAAATGCCCTATCTTAAGATGCCTACGGCCCTTGCTCCTATTTCGCACTATTCCCTTGAAAAGGATGGCCGCAAGTCAGGCCAATAACAGAAAGGATGCCCATACGATGCTCAGAAAGCCCTATGGATGACCGGAACCACTGACCTTCGATTCTTTGATTCAGATAGGCGGGTTCCCATATCATAGTCAAGAAAGCGGATCCGCATTAGAAAGAAGAAAGGGACGAAGTGCGGGTGGAAGTCAGCTGATTAAGTAGAATCCTCGGGATTCGTGAGCGATGACCGGTAGTACGATTGGAACTATCCGCTCCTACCTGCTCATCAACCCCTGGACCCGCTTTCGTGAACCATTTCAGGCAAATCAGCATACGAGATCGAGTCTTCTTCCACTATTTCACTACCGGTATACTATACTTGTTGGCCTGGGAATCCTGAAAAAATAGTAGTGTTACCTCTGGATCAAAGACAGGCATAAGTGCAGTTGCTTGAATCGAGAATCTCATTCTCCTATCTTAAATAAGTCCTTCTATTCAATACAATTAGACAATTAGGGCTAGCTTTCCCGGGAGCATTCCCTATAGTCGTAACGAGCAGGACTGGGATGAAATACCTACGAGGGCACTAAAGATCGATTTCTCTTTACTGAACTTAGCCGTAGAGCGTCTTTTCGAAAGCATCGCGTAGAGACTCAGATCATTGTTGGTTTGGTTCTGTGGTCTATCATCTTTCAAATTCACTCTCGATAAGAGTGTCTAATCCGTCCTTCTATCAATCGAGAAAAGAACAAAGTTCTTTGCCTACATCTCTCAATTCAAGGCCTTCTAAAGCTTCACTATGGAAAGGGGCGAAAGCCTTTCCTTTACCGAATTAGCTCTAACTAGCCTTGTAAATCCCTCTCTAAAGGTAGTTCAGTGACCCGAGGGGAGGCAACTCACTAAGTATAGTATCTATAACCTCAAAAAATAGACTGAAATTTTTGCTTCTATTGCACGGGAATCGTTCAACAGTCTTCTTCAATCCTTAAACCGCTTTCTACATCTTTCTCTCCTGTAATCTTTCTATCCTGGAACACCTCTAACAGAGGGACAAATAGTCAATTTTGAAAGAACTTATTGTCAACCTCTTTCAGATATGAATCTATCTGATTCAGAAGGGAAGAACTTGCATCAGTATCTCAATTCAAACATGGGTTTGATTCACACTCCATGTTCTGAGAAATATTTACCATCCGAAAAGAGGAAAAAACGGAGTCTTTGTCTAAAGAAACGCGTTGAGAAAGGGCAGATGTATAGAACCTTTCAACGAGATAGTGCTTTTTCAACTCTCTCAAAATGGAATCTATTTCAAACATATATGCCATGGTTCCTTACTTCGACAGGGTACAAATATCTAAATTTGATATTTTTAGATACTTTTTCAGAACTATTGCCGATACTCAGTAGCAGTCAAAAATTTGTATCCATTTTTCATGATATTATGCATGGATCAGGTATATCATGGCGAATTCTTCAGAAAAAATGGTGTCTTCCACAATGGAATCTGATAAGTGAGATTTCGAGTAAGTGTTTACATAATCTTCTTCTGTCCGAAGAAATGATTCATCGAAATAATGAGTCACCATTGATATCGACACATCTGAGATCGCCAAATGTTCGGGAGTTCCTCTATTCAATCCTTTTCCTTCTTCTTGTTGCTGGATATCTCGTTCGTACACATCTTCTCTTTGTTTCCCGGGCCTCTAGTGAGTTACAGACAGAGTTCGAAAGGGTCAAATCTTTGATGATTCCATCATCTATGATTGAGTTGCGAAAACTTCTGGATAGGTATCCTACATCTGCACCGAATTCTTTCTGGTTAAAGAATCTCTTTCTAGTTGCTCTGGAACAATTAGGAGATTCTCTAGAAGAAATACGGGCTTCTGGCGGCAACATGCTTGGTCCCGCTTATGGGGTCAAATCAATACGTTCTAAGAATAAATATTTGAATATCAATCTCATCGATATCATCGATCTCATACCAAATCCCATCAATCGAATCACTTTTTCGAGAAATACGAGACATCTAAGTCATACAAGTAAAGAGATCTATTCATTGATAAGAAGAAGAAAAAACGTGAATGGGGATTGGATTGATGATAAAATAGAATCCTGGGTCGCGAACAGTGATTCGATTGATGATGAAGAAAGAGAATTCTTGGTTCAGTTCTCCGCCTTAACGACAGAAAAAAGGATTGATCAAATTCTATTGAGTCTGACTCATAGTGATCATTTATCAAAAAATGACTCTGGTTATCAAATGATTGAACAACCGGGAGCAATTTACTTACGATACTTAGTTGACATTCATAAAAAGTATCTATTGAATTATGAGTTCAATACATCCTGTTTAGCAGAAAGAAGGGTATTCCTTGCTCATTATCAGACAATCACTTATTCACAAACTTCGTGTGGGACTAATACTTTGCATTTCCCATCTCATGGAAAACCCTTTTCGCTCCGCTTAGCCTTATCCCCCTCTAGGGGGATTTTAGTGATAGGTTCTATAGGAACTGGACGATCCTATTTGGTCAAATACCT